GAACAAAAAGCTGCCGAATTGGCCTATTTCTTGCGTGTACCAATTGAAGTATTTTGATAATTGGAATTTATACATTATATCTTGTAACTTGTAAATTCTTTTTTTTATCTATTTGTCAATCAATCCTTCCTTGTTTTCTTTTGATCCCTTCTATACTATTATGGTCTTTAATGACCAAAAATTGGATTTCGTAATAATGATAACTAGCCAACTTTTGTTTTACCACTCATTTGGTTTGATTATTACAATATCTTTCCGTCAATTCTACTATTCCTGACTATGGATAATTAGTTCCATTTTTTCGAAATATTGGATATTTTGATAGAAAATAGAAAGGGAAGTTCTTTCATCTCAAAATCTGAATAATATTCATTACTTAATCCAATTTGCCCAATTGAGATATCTAAAAAGATATTTTTATTATTTCTTTATTCAAATCAATTTCTTAGTCTATTTCTGTATTCTTTCTAGATTAAAAGACTAACAAAAAAATGGATTCATACGCTTGATCCTTTGTATAGAACTCATGTGTGAAAGAATTATTAGATCGCATAGAGTCGACGAATGGGGTGGGTTGATTAACAATTCACTTCACAGATAGATGAAAAAATGACAAAAAAGAAAGCATTCACTCCTCTTTTCTATCTTGTATTTTTAGTATTTTTACCCTGGTGGGTTTCTCTCTCATTTAATAAAAATATCGAATCTTGGGTTACTAATTGGTGGAATCTCGGGAAATCCGAAATTTTCTTGAATGATATTCAAGAAAAGAGTATTGTAGAAAAATTCATAAAATTAGAGGAACTCCTCTTCTTGGAGGAAATGATCAAGGAATACTCGGAGATACATCTACAAAAACTTCATATCGGAATCCACATGGAAACGATCCAATTAATCAAGATACACAACGAGGATCGTATCCATACAATTTTGCACTTCTCGACAAATATAATCTGTTTTGTTATTCTAAGCGGTTATTCTATTTTGGGTAATGAGGAACTTGTAATTCTTAACTCTTGGACTCAGGAATTCCTATATAACTTAAGCGACACAGTCAAGGCTTTTTCTATTCTTTTATTAACTGATTTATGTATCGGATTCCATTCACCACACGGCTGGGAACTGATGATTGGTTCTGTCTACAAAGATTTTGGGTTTGTTCATAATGATCAAATCATATCTGGTCTTGTTTCCACTTTTCCAGTCATTCTCGATACTATTTTTAAATATTGGATTTTCCGTTATTTAAATCGTCTATCTCCATCACTTGTAGTTATTTATCATTCAATGAATGACTGATAAACTATATTAATCTAATCCGATTAGAACGTTTGTTACTTTGTAATTGTACATAAACAAGGCATTGAAAAACGTACATATTTCGGTTGTATTTCTACCAGATTTTTTCTATATTATTTTATTATTCCAGTAAATAGCAGAATCGTGGATAGGGAACTATACTAGCAACCTACCCAATTTATTGTAGAAATTTGGGGATTAATGATTGGACCATGCAAACTAGAAATACTTTTTCTTGGATAAAGGAACGGATTACTCGATCTATTTCCGTATCGCTTATGATATATATCATAACTTGGACATCCATTTCAAGTGCATATCCCATTTTTGCACAGCAGGGTTATGAAAATCCACGAGAAGCAACTGGGCGTATTGTATGTGCCAATTGTCATTTAGCTAATAAGCCCGTGGAGATTGAAGTTCCACAAGCAGTACTTCCTGATACTGTATTTGAAGCAGTAGTTCGAATTCCTTATGATATGCAACTGAAACAAGTTCTTGCTAATGGTAAAAAGGGGGGTTTGAATGTGGGGGCTGTTCTTATTTTACCAGAGGGGTTTGAATTAGCCCCTCCCGATCGTATTTCTCCGGAGCTGAAAGAAAAAATGGGCAATTTGTCTTTTCAGAACTATCGCCCCAATCAAAAAAATATTCTTGTGGTAGGCCCAGTCCCTGGTAAGAAATATAGTGAAATCACCTTTCCTATTCTTTCCCCCGACCCTTCTACTAAGAAGGACGTTCACTTTCTAAAATATCCTATATACATAGGTGGTAACAGGGGTCGGGGTCAGATTTATCCCGACGGGAGCAAGAGTAACAATACAGTTTATAATGCTACAGCAGCAGGTATAGTAAATAAAATAATACGAAAAGAGAAAGGGGGGTATGAAATAACCATAACAGATGCATCGGATGAACGTCAAGTGGTTGATATTATCCCTCCAGGACCAGAACTTCTTATTTCAGAGGGCGAATCTATCAAATTGGATCAACCATTAACGAGTAATCCTAATGTGGGTGGATTTGGTCAGGGAGATGCAGAAATAGTACTTCAAGACCCATTACGTGTTCAAGGCCTTTTGTTCTTCTTGGCATCTGTTATTTTGGCACAAATATTTTTGGTTCTTAAAAAGAAACAGTTTGAGAAGGTTCAATTGGCAGAAATGAATTTCTAGACTTCAAGTTCGTAAAAAGAACAAAA